TTGGAAACTTCTTAATTTTTTGATTCAATCTTATCTAAAGATACGAAAGAATAAAAATAAGAAAGCTATTCTTTGTGGTTATAATTAGAATGCCAAAAAATCAAGTCGACTCGCTTATCTTTATGTTAATCGTTATAGGCCTCTTGAATGTTCTATTTACCTATTTCATTTTCTTTGATTTGTTATTTTGAGTTGTATATAATGCAGCTTCCCTTTTGTTTTCTTTATTATTGATAGGAATTTTCTTGTTAAGACCCTATGAATCAATTGAAACCTCAGATTCATACTAGAACCACGATGATTCAATAAAACCATCAAAGTAAGTCCAAAGATTTCATGAGTAAGAACCCTTGGATCACCATTTATTCAAGTTTGTGCTTTGAGCAAAATAAAAGCGGAAATAGGGAATTTGAAAGAAGAAAAATCTTGCAATTGAAAATTTTTTCTTTAGAAAAAAATTTTTGAATCCGGCCGCGGGGTCTAAATATTAAGTATGAATCATAGTTCGAATACTTCGTGATCTATTTCATATATTCCGTGCTCCAGATACTAGAATGAATATCCGACGAGGTAAAACCATCTCTATCAAGATGACAGATCCATTCTCTGTACTATCAATAGGATCAATTAGAACAAGTCGCACACTCATATTCCGGAAATACAGAAACAAAAAAATTTCGCGGTCGAACTACCAATCAACTAAAATAAAAATCAAAATACGAGACCTAAATGCTTATTTAAAAGGTAGTATCTTGTAAATTGAATTCTAATTCATTGAAATTCCGTCCAGCAAAACGGACGAATTATAAATCTCCAAAATAATAGACAGGAATATCGCAAATAGAGCCATTGCAATACCCATCAAAGGAGTAGTTCCCCATCCAGGAGCTACTTTACCATATTCTGAATTCAAAGGTTTCAATAACCCCCCTGCAGAAGTCATTTTTGGACGAGCTCTAGAACTACCCTCAACTGTTTGTGCAGCCATAAATCCTATTTTTTATTCATTAAGATCTGTTGACTTTGTATACCATTCCGTTGTAAATAAACGATCTTATCACGGATCCATTGTGGTCTTGAAATTCTAGAATAATGGAAACAGCAACCCTAGTCGCCATCTCTATATCTGGGTTACTTGTAAGTTTTACTGGGTACGCCTTATATACTGCTTTTGGGCAACCCTCTCAACAACTAAGAGATCCATTCGAGGAACACGGGGACTAGTTTGAAGTCGAAGTAATGGGCCTCCCACTATTGGGAGGCCCATTACTTCAATTGAGATAATAAAAAAATTTCATTTTTTAGTTGGAACTTTAGGCGGTTCTCGAAAAAAGATAGCGAAAAATATGATCCCTAGAGTCGAGACTAAGAGGAATGTATAAACCAATGCTTCCATAAATTCGATCGTGGTTTCCAATTATAGCTTCCATACCTGTTTATTTGGGATCATCTCCCGGATTAACGAAAAAGAAAGAATCAAAAAAGGCGGCGATTTCAATCTAGATTTCCCCAGTACCTTATACCTTATTTAAAAATGAAAAATCACAAATAAAAATAGAAGCAGAAGCAATAAACCCAAAATAGTGGAGCAGTACTGCATCAGACTACCTGTCTTCTTGTAGTTGGATCTCCAAGTTTTTGGAATACTCCAAATTCCACTTGAGCATCCAAATCCGGATCAATACCAGCAAAAACATCTCTGAACAAGGTTCTAGCACCATGCCAAATGTGCCCGAAGAAGAAAAGCAGAGCAAATGAAGCGTGTCCAAAAGTAAACCAACCCCTTGGACTGCTACGAAAAACACCATCTGATTTCAAAGTAGCACGATCTAATTCAAAAATTTCACCCAATTGAGCACGTCGAGCATATTTTTTCACAGTAGCAGGATCACTATAACTCACTCCATTCAGTTCGCCACCATAGAACTCAACGGTTACACCTACTTGTTCGACACTATACTTCGATTCTGCCCTTCGAAAAGGCACGTCGGCTCTAACAATTCCATCTCCGTCTACCAAAACAACTGGAAATGTTTCAAAAAAAGTAGGCATACGACGTACAAAAAGTTCACGCCCTTCTTTATCTCTAAAGATAGGGTGCCCTAACCACCCGACAGCTATTCCATCCCCGTTATCCATTGAACCCGCTCTGAATAATCCCCCTTTTGCAGGATTATTTCCGATGTAATCATAAAAAGCTAATTTTTCAGGAATTTTAGACCAAGCTTCTGATAAACTTTGATTTTCGGCTAGTCCAGCACTTACTCTTCGATATATTTCTTGCTGAAAGTATCCCTGATCCCATTGATAACGGGTGGGCCCAAATAATTCGATGGGAGTAGTTGCTGAACCATACCACATAGTTCCAGCAACAACAAACGCTGCAAAAAAGACAGCAGCGATGCTGCTGGAAAGAACGGTTTCAATATTGCCCATACGTAATCCTTTGTATAGGCGTTGAGGTGGGCGGACACTAAGATGGAATAAGCCTGCTAATATGCCCAATGTCCCTGCTGCAATATGATGAGAGGCTATTCCTCCTGGAACAAAAGGATCAAAACCTTCCACACCCCACGCTGGATTTACGGATTGTACCCTTCCAGTTAGTCCATACGGGTCGGACACCCATATTCCAGGACCATACAATCCTGTTACATGAAATGTCCCAAAACCAAAGCAAGCCACTCCTGAGAGAAATAAATGAATTCCAAAGATTTTAGGCAAATCCAAAGAGCGTTTTCCCGTACGGTCATCAACAAATATTGCTAGATCCCAATACACCCAATGCCAGATAGCTGCCAAGAAGCACAAGCCCGAAAACACAATATGTGCCCCGGCTACACCTTCGTAACTCCAAATACCCGGATTCGTTACCGTCCCCCCCGTAATACTCCAACCGCCCCATGAATCGGTTATTCCTAAACGAGTCATGAAGGGTATAACGAACATGCCCTGTCTCCACATTGGATCAAGAACTGGATCGGAGGGATCAAAAACAGCTAATTCATATAGAGCCATTGAACCGGCCCAACCCGCAACCAGGGCTGTATGCATTATATGGACAGCAATCAAACGGCCGGGATCATTCAATACGACGGTATGAACACGATACCAAGGCAAACCCATGGGACTACCCCTTTATTAATAAAAAATAGACACTATGTAACTTTATTGCATTAAAAAAACTATGCTCTGTGCCCTCCCTTCTTTTTTCAGGGAATTATCTCGAAAAAAGGATTAATATTTGTTCTATTCTATTAGGAATAATGGAAGAGTTCGGTTCGTAGGAAAAAAGAGAAGCAGATCTATTCTATACTCGATAAGTACCAATACGCAATGGGGGCTGATTCACTTTTCTATGAGCAAATGCATCCATATTTGGTCATCATTCAAAAGACCTATTCGTAAGAATTTTCCTTTATTTTATGAACTTAGTCAATCGATATATAAACTAAGATACCAGTCAATATTATTAAGACAAGAAGCTTATTATTACGCTTCCACATCAAAGTGAACTAGAGTACTTAATTATTTTTTTTATGCCTATTGGTGTTCCAAAAGTACCTTATAGAAGTCCCGGGGACAAGCATCCATCTTGGGTTGACATATAGTGCGACTTGTCAGATCTATTGGGTCATATGGGATTTCCCCATTCTCTCCCCCGATCGAGATATCCTCTGTTTCGCCCCAAAAATTTGATTGAATTCTCAAAAATTTGTAGCGTGAAATGCAATGAAGTGCAATTAGATCTATTTTGTGAGGAGGTATCCAGCTTAATATTAGCAATAAATCAATTTTATGGTCGTCTTGTCTGGACCAAAAAAATGAGGTATCCAGGCTCCGTTTAGCAAAAACCAATTGGTAATATATCTATGATTATTACTTATACCAGAAATGATTCCATTTAGAACTTTATTCAAAATAGGAGTGATCTCAAACCAAACTGTTAATCAGCGGATCAAACTGTTAATAAATAATCAACGGAATAATAAATATGATGAATACGTCAAATATTGGGCGGAAGACATGAAAGAAATGAATTCAAAAAAGGGGGGAAGTCATAACAAAAAAGAGACGTGGTATTGGGGCCATTTGTCCTATATGTGCAAATCAAAATCGGGCGGATCCTTACTCGGAGTAGAGCATAAACCTAAAAAATTTGAAGAAGCCCATTCAATTCAGGAACAAGAAAAAGGCATCGTTATTTTTGGATTGGATCGCGATGAAAAAATACATCAATGAAAAGTTAGTTCAATAAGTCGATAAGTTTAGTGAATTGCTTTTTTATATTAGAATTAGAATATAATAGGTATAGGAAAACCGGCTAAACGCATCGTTCTTGAAAAATGAAAGAAGGGCCCCCTCGATAGAAGGAGCCTGAGCCTGCTAGGAAAAAAGAAAGGAAAAGGGCTGGGAGCTACACATTGATTTTTGTTTCGCAAGTTTTGTCGAACCGTATGCATCAAAAGATGCCTGTACGGCTCCGAAGGGATACAGTTTTATCCTAATCAACCGACTTTATCGAGAAAGATTACTTTTTTTAGGTCAAATGGTTGAGAGTGATATCTCGAATCAACTTATTGGTATTATGGTATATCTCAGTATAGAGAACGAGACCAAGGATTTGTATCTATTTATCAACTCTCCTGGCGGATGGGTAATACCCGGAATAGCAATTTATGATACTATGCAATTTGTGCGACCAGATGTACAGACAATATGCATGGGATTGGCCGCCTCCATGGGGTCTTTTCTCCTGGCCGCAGGAGCAAGTACCAAACGTCTAGCATTCCCTCACGCTTGGCGCCAATGAGTTTTTTATTTGAGAGAAAAAAGAAGACTATGCCTTCGCCATATGAATTTTGAAGATTAAGTAATAATAGCATGGCACTTAAAATTCGATATGAAAATTGGTAGTGTTTTTTTTTTTTCAAAATATTTGATTATGTATCGAAGCAGTAGTATGAGAGAAAGGAGTGGTATTCCGAATTTATCTTACCTCTCGTAGGCCTATTGCAGCGTCACAAACTTTTTTCACGCCGGAAGATTATTAATAATATTTATGGTATGAAAGAGTACGAAAAAAAAAAAAGACACTTTGGGATTGCTAAATCACAAACGAAATAAATAGATAAAGCAACGGAGCCATCATAGTATTTTTGAACTCCTAAAAAAAAGAAGGGTGGTAATTGGATCATTTACCGATCTGGGTATAACCAATTTTTCTCCTTGTTTGATGAAAAGTAAAAGGCAAATTCCATTAATCCCATCGGCGAGCCGTATGCAATGCGAAAAAAATGCCCGTACGGTTGTTCAATTCTATCTTCTTCTTTATCTCGTTCACTCGGCTAACCGTGCGAGATAGAGGAACTTTTTTTAGGTTCTAATATATCATCAGGGTCATGATCCATCAACCTATTGGCGCTTTTTATGGGGCACAAACGGGAGAATTTATCCTGGATACGGAAGAACTACTGAGACTGCGCGAAATCCTTACAATGGTTTATGTACAAAGATCGGGCAAGCCCTTATGGGTTGTATCCGAAGACATGGAAAGGGATACTTTTATGTCAGCAACAGAAGCCCAAGCTCATGGAATTGTTGATCTTGTAGCGGTTGGATAAAACATAGCAGTGACTCCTTAAAGGTTTAATATAATATTAAATATAAACAGAAGAAATTCATAATCATACGGTTAGGATCGATCTAAACCAACCCATAATGGATAATTCAGCGTGCCAACTATTAAACAACTTATTAGAAACCCAAGACAGCCAATCAGAAACGTTACAAAATCCCCCGCTCTTGGGGGATGCCCTCAGCGCCGAGGAACATGTACAAGGGTGTATGTGCGACTCGTTTCAATCATGGGCTGAGACAAAACAAAAGAAAGAAAACTTTTTTGAAGTATGAACGATCAGTACCAGTGAATTGGATAGAATGGAAGAAGAAGAACTGCATTCACTAGCTAAAAAAAAAAAAAATAGATCTATCATATCTTTCTATTGTATATGAAATTTATGGTTTCCACTGGCGCAAATTCAACCGCCTCAATTTGCAATTTAAAGTGAGAAAGAATTCCCCATAGGTAATAAATAGTTACCCATTAAGCGGGGGAAATACTATAAAAAAAGCAGAAAGATTATCTTTCTACTCTTGCAAGAACGGACTAACAGGGTCAACTACCCCACCAATCTTCATAATTAAATACCGTTACGGTATAAGGTCTATCTCGTTATGAAAGACCTATTACTAGAAAATTCATGGGTAGAGCCTAAGAGTAGTAACTATACAAGTTACCAATAGAATTGATTAAATGAAGGAAGCGGCTCCGGTGTATAGAGAGGGCCTCACCGTTTAAGAAGTAATCATAGAGACGACGGAACCCACAATTTCTTTATCTATTTAGTACTTTATTTTTACTATTTTATTTCCAATGCCTCGAAAAAAGGTAAAAGAGTGGTCGGTAAGGTTCGAGTAGCAAAAGCCATTGGAATTTTTATTTTATAAATTGGAAGAGTCCGTTTTGCTATTAATAGGGGAAAAGAATAACTGAAAGAAAGGAAATCAATTAGTTATTCATCAAAGTTTCATTTATTCAATGACCAGAATTAGACGAGGATATATAGCTCGTAGACGTAGAACAAAAATGCGTTTATTTGCATCAAGCTTTCGCGGGGCTCATTCAAGACTTAGTCGAACAAGTACTCAACAGAAAATAAGAGCTTTGGTTTCGGCTCACCGTGATAGAGATAGAAAAAAAAGGGATTTTCGTCGTTTGTGGATCCCTCGAATAAATGCAGTAATTCGCGTAAATAGGGTATCTTTTATTTATAGTACTATTTATAGTAGATTAATACACAATCTGTATAAGGCGCAGTTGGTTCTTAATCGTAAGATACTTGCACAAATAGCTATATCAAATAGGAATTGTCTTTATATGATTTCGAATGAGATCCTAAAAAAAGGAAATTGGAAGGAGTCCATTAAAATTTTTAAACGGAGTTCTCTGGAGAATGAACTCCAGGAAGGTAGAGTAGAAATAATATGATAAGGTCGTCAAAATGAGCGAACACGCTAAATAAAAAAAGATTGATTTTATTCTTCTTCCCCAATTTTTTTTTCTTACGACACGACTACTTCTCGGATTTTTTGAACAAAACGTCCATCTGGGTTTGAGTTCCGATTGGAATTTTTATTTAATTGAAGAGTAAGCCTATTTTTTTCTGGTTCGAAGACCCGGAGTTCTAGTGATCGACCCACTTCTTTCAAATTGTTTGTCATTATTAAGAAAAGGTAACGAAGATAAAATACGAGCTTGTTTTATAGCAATAGTAATTAATCGTTGTTCTTTTAAGGTCAATCTATTCACCCGTCTAGATAATATTTTTCCTTGTTCACTAAGAAATCGATTAATTAAAGTCATGTTTCTATAATTAATTTGATCCCCCGATTGTATCGGGGGCAAACGCCTACGAAAAGATCGCTTGGTTTTAAGAAGGAGTCGCTTGGTTTTATCCATAATTTGTTTATTCCTTATCTATAAAATCCCATTTCGATGAAATCTAAAAATGAGTTATAGAATCAATTAGAAGATTTGGTTTGTCTATATTTATTTATTTGTTTTTATTTCAATATATGAAATAATATAGATATATATCTATATTATTTTTTCATGTTACTTGCAATAGTGACACACAACCACGCGGTTCGACTCTAGCTATTTTTTTATCTCCCCATGAAGTGTATGTTTGTAACAATAGAGACAGAATTTTCTCAATTCCAATCGACTAGGTGTATTGTGTCGATTCTTTTGAGTAATATATCTGGAAATACCCCTTAATTCCTTATTAACACCGTTTCGAACACAACTAGTACATTCCAAAATAACGCTTACTCGGACATCTTTACCCTTGGCCACGGCCCTCCTTTGGGTTTTTGATTCACCCAACTTTTCTATTTTCCGACCCGAACCAAATAAGAAACAAGGGACAAAAAAATAAAAGCTATTAACCACTCAAAATAAAATTATGAAATAAAGATTTTATTGCAATCAATATATTAAATAAATAGGAAAGAATAAGTAATACAAAAATTGCTAACTAGATTGCTAATCCCAGTACCCATTTTAGTATCGTGTAATGTAGGCTACTCTTACACTAGCCACATTTCCATTTCTGTTTTCTTTTCACTGTCTATTTTCTTTTAACTGGAGATTTAATTTACTTGGAGCCTGAACCCGAGTTTCGCTGAGGTTGAAGTACCATTTTTCTTTTGCTTTCCTCCTTTATTCTATCTATTTAATTGTAAAAAAAAAAAAGAAAAGAGGGGAAAGAGAGCGTAGTCACAAATATTTGATTCTAGTTCTAATCTTCTTCACCCTGTTCCAGTTCAATAACTAGAATGAAAAAAAGGAAATGTCAATGCGTCCGGGAATAAACGATTAATTTCTATCAATAACCCTGCTAAAGACCCGAACCATAGAGTACTTAGTACCGGTGCCACGGAAAGATATGTTTTTAGATCTCGCATTGAAAATCCCCCTTGTTTTTTTGTTTTTGTATTCCCTATTGGAATAGATTATGGTAAGAGATGTATATGGAGTTAAAGGACACTTGTATTTGTGCGCGGAATCCTTAATTCAAATTGAAATGCGCAATGATTCAGTAGTGATTCAGTAGATAAGATTTTTTTTTTTCTTAAAGCGGAAAAATGATCCGCTTTACGCCTGAAAATTCCCACGAAAAATAATAATTTATTATTATTATATGTTATATGATATGAGACAAAAAACAAGAAAAGGCAAGATCCATTTTGCATATCAATAGAGGGAATAGGATGTGGAAAACAAGATGGGGATTCTTTACAATGATACTGTAGAACATTGAAAGGGATGTAGCGCAGCGTGGTAGCGCGTTTGTTTTGGGTACAAAATGTCACGGGTTCAAATCCTGTCATCCCTACCAATTAACGCTCAGAGCAGCAGCAGTAACGCAAGATACTTTTTTTTAGATCGATTTCAAATTTTGACATACATAATCTTTCATTTTATGATATATGATAGTATACACATACAAGAATTGTTGGGGTAAAAAAAATATACTTTTTCCTTATTTCCAGCCTTTTTTTTCCGTTGTGATAAGAAAGCGCTCTTAGTTCAGTTCGGTAGAACGTGGGTCTCCAAAACCCAATGTCGTAGGTTCAAATCCTACAGAGCGTGATTCCACTCTTGTTGTCTTAGATCGAAAATCACACACGTTGAACTGAAATAATTGAACAGCAATCTGAATTTGACCCTGTCCTGACCCCTCCCTTCTTTAATTTAATCCGAGGAGGGGTCAGTTAAGAAAAGAGATGTTAATTAATCAAAGGTCCAACTGATCACCACGTCTGTATTGTAAATATGCGGTTACGAATAATCCAGCCAAAGTAATAGGAATTAGACCTAAGACGATTCCAAATAGAAAGACTTCAATCATTTGAATTTTTTTTCTTTTTTTTTTTGAAAGGTTAAAAAGAGGGGTAATATCTATCCCTAAAGAGTAATCCGTCTTGCCTAGGAATCTCAATAACCAATAATTCGGAATTAACGTGGTACGGCAAGGAACTAAACAATATGTGAAATACCGCAGAAAGATTTATTTTTATGAATTATTCATTCAATTAATTTCAAATAAGTCCTATCTTACTCAGACCAATAAATAGAGCCGAGGTTATAGTTAAAGCTGCTAGGAGAAAACCAAAATAACTAGTTATAGTAGGCATGACGGAGCTAAAGGAAATATGTTCTTTTTATACATATGTTTAGAAAGCGCTTCCCTAAGTTTCAACTTTACGAGGATAAGAAAAAATACCTTACCAATTGAAAGACTACCTTCAATTAAAAGTTTTTAATTCTTCAAGTATTCTCGAAGGTACTAACAAAAATGAGTGACAGGGATAAAAAAGAAAAAAAAATTCATCGTCTTTTACATCAACCCATCCCACGATTCCGAATCAA